TCCATTAGACAATGGACGCCGTTCATTCTTATTTTTTCGTATTTTGATTTTTCTTGAGTTGAAAACAAAAAAGTCGGATTATACGTGAAATCATTTTTGGAATTGTATATTCAATGATTCACTAACCGTAATGAAATCTCAAATCATAATAAAATATATTATCTATATTTTAGAATAGAATTCTAATAGAATATTTAGAAAAAAAGAAAAAGCGGGTAGCGGGAATCGAACCCGCATCGTTAGCTTGGAAGGCTAGGGGTTATAGTCGACGTCGATTCAGTGCTTTGAACGTCTCTAATTCAAAACCGAACATGAAACTTTGGTTTCATTCGGCTCCTTTATGGAAGGAGAGTAAATTCTTAGATCTAAGATGTGAACAAAATGAACAAAATTATACCCATAACACCTACGTCAGCTTTTTATTTGAATACAAAAAAATGAATTGCTTTCTAGATGATCCTTCTAGGAGAAGGTGATTTTGACAATCTTTCTAGTTACTTCGTTCTCTATTTCTATTTCAGAGGATCCTAAGGAAAAGGATTTTTTTCCACCGAGCTAAAACAATACGCCGATGTCTCTAGTAAACCAAAGTCATCGCTGAATAGCTATTTTGCTCCAATTTCTTTTTTTAGAAAGAAAAAATGGAGGATTTAGTTACGATTAGAAATCGATCTTTTATCTTTAGCCATGGATCTTTTACTCATACTTATTCAATTGTAAGTCTTGGTCCAATTCAAAAATTATGTTTCGCAATTTCATAATCCAACTTTTCAATTTAATTTATAAGTGATTCATGGATACAAATCACGAGAATCCGTATTTTTTTCTCGAATTTCTTATTGAGAGGTAAAGGATTAAACCCTTTTAAGAAATAAAGTTTTTGATCGGAATATGAATAAAACCGAAAGACCCTTTAACTATTAGGGGTTAATAGAACGAATCGCACTTTTACCACTAAACTATACCCGCTACAATATGATTATTGTATACAAATGGACCTTTTGTCTAGCAAGATAATTGAGCATGATCAAGATAGGATTATCAAAGAATTGTCAAAATGTAGAGTGCTGGACTTTTTCACGAGTAGATTCAAATTTAATGAGATTTGGAAAAGAGGCTCCATTTCATTATTTATTTAAATATTTATTTAAATTTAATTCAAAATTGAAATTAAAGTTAAATAAATAAAGTTTTCTCTTTTGCTGAAGAAGTTAGATACGGATCAAAAAAACACTAAAATCATAACGGAAAAAATGTATTGTGGAAGAATTGATAGTTTCTTTTTTAGTTCGGGTAAAATAGAATAAGTATAACAAGAAAAGAATGTAAATAGTATTTCTTCTTTATTGTCGTTGCTTGAATATTTTATATTCAATTGAATATAATTATAATATATATAATAAAAAGTCCTTTTTGCTTTCAAATCAGATAAATCATTATTTATCTATAATTCTAATTTGTTGGAACAAAAAAAAAGAGCCCGGCTAGGTACTGACCAGGCCGGGCCGTGAGAATAAGAAGGGCCTTTCGAACAAAATCAACACAAAGAGGTCTTGGTTATTTTTTTTAGTTCGATTGTTGGCGCGGTCGAGTCCATCTTTTAGATATTAGATAAAGGAAATTCCTGATTCGTGGATCTCTCTATATAGAAATAATAGAATAGAGAAAGAAAAGAGATAAAAAAAAAACTCTTTAGATTATGTGTAATGTAGTAATTCTCTTTTTCAATCGGGAGAGATGGCTGAGTGGACTAAAGCGTCGGATTGCTAATCCGTTGTACGAGTTATTCGTACCGAGGGTTCGAATCCCTCTCTTTCCGTTTCCGTTGATGACTTTATTTATTTATATAACTTTAATTTATTTATATTATTTTTGATTTCTTTTTTTTTTCAAATTTTGAAAATCTTAGTGAAACGTGTGAATAGATAAAATCCTAAGAAAATTTGAAAATTAACCAAGGAAACCTTTTGTATTTTATTCTTCACGTCCAGGATTACGCCCCGGATCATTAGATAGGAATCCAAAGATAAAGAGAGAAACAAAAAATATCACTACGGTATAAACGAAGAGTTTCAGAGTAAGCATTACACAATCTCCAAGATTATTTTTTAGAAAAAAAAAGAAAATAGATCTTCCATTTTTCTACCACATATCCTATTTTGATACCAAGAAATGAGGTTTTTTCTAGAAATGTATTGTCACAAATGCATTTGTTTTTCATTAAAAAATTGCGTTTATATCCAAATTTAAATATTGTGAGAGACCCTAATAGGGTTAGGGTCTTTGACTGGATGGCTGGAAGGCTCAAAAACGAGGAAATGGGGGTAAGCCTGATTTATGGCGACTATCCACGAATTTCAATGTATGAATCAGGGATTTATACTATAAAACTTATCTGATTTTATTTTATCAATTGTTAGAATTTTTTCTCGAGGAAATTATGCATTTTCTAGGATATTATTATTTAGGATCTTATCGAAAACTTACAGCAGCCTGCCAAACAAAAGCTAAGAGAAAAAAAAACAGAGGTATGACTGGCATAACATCTACGATTGGATTCAAAAAAGCATAGGCTTCAGGCAATTTGCCGAAGAAAAAACTACTCGAATAAAGGGGCGAATTAATACAAATACAGATCAAACTAACGATATTAAGCATAACAGACATTTTGTTCTTGGAGATAATTGCATTTTGGTTGCCTTTTTGATATAAGGAAAAAGAAAGTAAGGTAAGATAGACAAAAATCCTTCTTTTCTTTGAATCCATCCAACCAAAAATTCTCCAATTCTCAAAGGAGAATAGAAGAAATCATACTTTCATACAATATCTTAATTGAATTCTATGTAATGATCAATAAATTAAGTTGAATTCTGTATCTATATGTATCAAAATCCTAGTACCGGTCTATTCTATTATTCTATAGATATAGAAGATCTATATTCTATAGATAGATTCTATATCTAGATATATATTTAGATATTTATTTGGGCTGTAGTTGACAAACAACCAATAACAATATTATTGTTTCTTAGTGTCGATTAGCAATCGAAATGGGGCGTGGCCAAGTGGTAAGGCAACGGGTTTTGGTCCCGCTATTCGGAGGTTCGAATCCTTCCGTCCCAGCGCGGATCCACTTTTTATACTGCATTATTCCCATATAAACTATATCATAATATAAAAAAAAGTGGGGGGTGGATAGGCATAGGCTATATTAATTAGAAATTTAAGCATCTGTGTCTGCTTGAATTTCATTAACAAACGATCAAGTTCCATGTTCTATAGTATGGTATTTATACTATATCTATAACAAACAGTGACAATTGTTCAGTCTATCTGATAGATATGAGAAACCTTCCCTATTTTTTTTCGATTTTGATTTTCGTAATCTTATTAAAAAAATCAAAATTCAAATCTTAACTTACATTATTTTTTCTACATCTCATTCTCATGAAAAAAAATGGATTTCTTTCTTTTTTTCTTTGATCTATTTCAAATTTTTATTTGAAATTAGTGATGAGTCAATTCAAAAAGAAAGACTGATCTTCCTATAAAGATCAAAGGCGATGCTTTTTGTCCAATTTTCTTCAAATCCAATCAAATTAAATAATGATGTTTAATTTAAATTAAATAGTGAATTTCACTTAGAAAAATTTTTAATGATTTGGAATCTTTGAAAAAGTAGAAAATCATTTAATTTATCCTATTAAGTCACTTGAAAATGTAGATTCAAAAACTTATTCATTTTTATTTATATTAATATATATCTATAATTATTATTAATATAAATTAATATTATTTTAATTTAATTATTTTATTTATATATTTCTATATATAAATTTCTTTTTTCTTTCTATTATCTATATATTCTATTAGTAATTAGTATGTTAAATATGTTCAAAATGTTGTCTTACTAAGATTTTTTCAGAAAAATCTTGTTTCATATATTCATATATAGAAGAAAAGGTATAGATTACGATGTCTATGGACAGCTGAACCGATGACTATTCATGATTCCATGATTGAATCAATTCCATACCGGTATACCGGTTCCAAATTAGAGGAATGTTATGGTAAAACTTCGTTTGAAACGATGTGGTAGAAAGCAACGTGCGACTTGAAGGATATGACCCATTGTGGATTTTTACATCCATCATTTTAAATTTGTCTAGGAATGAGGTGCTCTTGGCTCGACATTGTTTGTTCTGTTACACTTGAACCCTTCATTTTTTGTCGGGTTGTAATGTAAATAGTCCATGATGGAGCTCGAACAGAAAGTATTAATTCATTTCTCAGGGGCAAGGATCTAGGGTTAATGCCAATCAACTGGAACAACTTCGTAAATATATGGAAAATTGAAAGGATCCAATTCGAGCAAGTTTCCAATTCAAAAGCAAAACTTGTTGAAATTGATCCAAAATTTTCGATTCAACGTGTATCATGCTAGAATCAACCATCCATAGGATTCTTTGATAGAAAGAAATCAAAAAGGGTATGTTGCTACCACTTTGAAAGGATTAAGAAGCACCGAAGTAATGTCTAAACCCAATGATTAAAAATAAGAATAAAGGGTTTAAAAACAAGGAAACACCCTTTGTAATTGTTAATTCTCTCGATAGTCTCAATAACTGGATCCGACTAAAGAATCCAAATAGAATTTGAAATAGTTTAACCGGGATAAACGAAAGGGAGTAAAGACTACTCAATAAATGAAATTGACTAAAGATTTTCCTTTGAGCTATTTAAGAGTTATCCGATTTGAGTTATGAGTACGAACTGTTTCTTTTTCATTTTTCAAGAAGAAAAAGACTGAAATCATAGTCTAATTGATATTCATTTTATAGGTCCATTTGTCATTTAATTTATTATTTATTAGAATTAGATACATAGGCAAAACTTCGAATTAAATCATTTTTTCTCGAGCCGTACGAGGAGAAAACTTCCTATACGGTTCCAGGGGGGGTATTGTTCATCTATATCTATCCCAATGAGCCGTCTATCGA